TTATCCATCTATAAAGGTCACTTCGGCAGCGGCCAAATCTAGAGGGAAATTGTGAGCGTTACGTTCGTGCATAACTTCCATACCAAGATTCGCGCGATTGATGATATCAGCCCAAGTGTTAATTACACGACCTTGACCGTCAACTACAGATTGATTGAAATTGAATCCATTTAAGTTGAAAGCCATAGTGCTAATACCCAGAGCAGTAAACCAGATACCCACTACGGGCCAAACAGCTAAGAAGAAATGTAAAGAGCGAGAGTTGTTAAAACTAGCATATTGGAAGATCAATCGGCCAAAATAACCATGAGCAGCTACGATATTGTAGGTTTCTCCCTCTTGACCAAATTTGTAACCCGCATTAGCAGACTCATTCTCGGTAGTTTCCCTGATCAAACTGGAGGTTACCAAAGAACCATGCATAGCACTGAATAGAGAGCCGCCGAATACGCCAGCTACACCTAACATGTGGAATGGATGCATAAGAATGTTGTGCTCAGCCTGGAATACGATCATGAAGTTGAAAGTACCAGATATTCCTAGAGGCATACCGTCGGAGAAGCTCCCTTGACCAATGGGGTAGATCAAGAAAACAGCAGTAGCAGCTGCGACAGGAGCTGAATATGCAACAGCAATCCAAGGGCGCATACCTAGACGGAAGCTAAGTTCCCACTCACGACCCATGTAGCAAGCTACACCAAGTAAGAAATGCAGAACAATTAGCTCGTAGGGACCACCGTTGTATAGCCATTCATCGACGGAAGCTGCTTCCCAAATAGGATAAAGGTGTAAACCAATAGCCGCAGAGGTGGGAATAATAGCACCGGAGATAATATTATTTCCATAAAGAAGAGAACCGGAAACAGGCTCACGAATACCATCAATATCTACTGGGGGAGCCGCGATGAAAGCGATGATGAATACAGAAGTTGCGGTCAATAGGGTAGGGATCATCAAAACACCGAACCATCCGATGTAAAGACGGTTTTCAGTGCTAGTAATCCAGTCGCAGAAGCGACCCCATAGGCTTGCGCTTTCGCGTCTTTCTAAAATTGCAGTCATGGTTGGTTAAACTCGGTTTATGGAATTATCAGAAGCTCCCAAGCATACATATGAAGCTTGTTATTTAACAGTATAGTATGACTCATATATCTATGTCAACCGAGGTTCTAGATCAATTCAGTATAGTAATTTACAAATAAGGGAATATTAAAAGAGATATTGATCTATCTGAAATTTTCAATTTATGTACCTCATAGATGCCATAGATTTCGTATATATATATATATATATACATATTATCTATTTCGTCACATTCCTTATTTACAATTTCATAAATAGTAGATTGGAATGAAAATAATCCATTAATAATAAATTATTCACTGCGGTAAAGTGCAATGCAATTTAGAAATGGAATGAACCCTTGAGATGAATTCGGTGTGAGATTTTATTTCTCGTGAATAAGAATATGAAGATCAATTCGATTGGATCCAAGGAAAAAGTAGCTAGAGATACCTATGGGAATTGGATCCGATCCATCTGGGTTGCCCGGGACTCGAACCCGGAACTCGTCGGATGGAGTGGATGATCTCCTCCTTCAATAGGAGGAAAAAATCTCTCCCCAAACCGTGCTTGCAATTTTCATTGCACACGGCTTTCTCTATGTATATATTTCGTAATCATCTTAATTCCCGAAAAAAAAAAATAGATTGTGGATCGATTCTATTCTGGCAATTGCTCAATGAACATTTCATCGGTCGAATGGGGTTTCTACTTGTAGATTTTGTTTATTCCGCCAGGAATTAACAAAAAGGATTTCTTTGGAGAATATCTGAATGCCAAATTCGTTCTCTCTGTGAACGGGTCTTTGAGAAAGACAAAGATATCAATTCTCGTTCTTTTGGAGATGATTTCGTGAATAGTTCTGAACCGAATCTTTCCCGAACTACGCGTATCGCACTTTTATGTTTACAGGCTAAAGTTTTAGCACATGGAAGTCGAAGTATATACTTCATACGATATAAACCATCTTTCTTTGAGGATCCACTGTAATAATGTAAGATGTTTCTCCAAATTCGATCAAATCGATGGAGGATATTGTCATCTGTTAGACCAGTCCAGGCCAATCTACCAGTTGGGCGCCCTGAGATATCACAAAACCTTTCTTTAGCTAAATATCCAATCAAAAGCGTAGTTGGAGCTATTGGATCGAATTCCTTGGTAATGGGATCAGTAATGAATGAATCATCCAGCATTTTTATCTTAACCACGAAAGTATTCATTTGGACGCTAAATAAATAGCCCAGGAAAGAAAAACAATTCTTGGATAATTCATCGATAGATATCCGATATGGTTGGGACCGGAGATGAAAATGACACTGCCAAAAATTTGTAAGATGATATCTCCATTTTTTCACTAGAAGGTAAGTACCCCTCAGAGCTATAAGAAATCTTTCTCTATCTTTCACATAATGAATGGAAGGATCCTTCAAAAACCAGATACTTTTTTTCAAATCTTTAATAGATTTATGAGAAAATATGACAATATGCTCGATCTTTCTATAAAAAGTAGTTCGCTCTAGAAAAGCTCCATAGGACAATGATCGTGAATAAGAAAATCGTTTACAAAGGGGAACTAAAAGAGATTCACATTCATAGACATAATAATTCCACAGGAACAGGGATAACCTTGTCTTTTCTTTCGAAGCGATGAGAATCAATTGATCCAAATTCTCCGAAAGAATAAGATTTCGATGTTCGTGGAGAACAGATCGTAATGAGTGTAAAGAAGGAGCATCTTGGATCCAGTAACGAAAAGTTCGAACCAAAATTTCCGGATGAGTAGAGTGGGGTATTCGTATATCTAAGAGAAAATTGGAATGTGTAATTTTGTCTTCCATAAAAGGGAATATGGAATGGATGGACCGGAAACTATTCCATTCATTCATTCCTTCTAGATAATGTTTCGATTGGATTGAGAAGGTAACTTCTAGAACCACTGTCAAACCTTCTAGTACCAATTCGGAATAGAAATTCCTGTTGTGACCAACTAATTTATTTTGGTTGTAATTTACAAATGAAACAATTGAACCATTCTGTTGGCGTATCCGACTAATTAAACGTTTTACAGTTAGGAAACTGAATCGATCATTGTAACTTGAATTTTCCATCGATTCGAAGGAACTGGATCTACTTAAATAATGATCATAAGCAATTGCGTAAAGATTTTCTTGAAAAAGGAGTGGATATAGAAAACGCCGCTGCCGGAATGTATCTTCCTTTCCATTTCTTCGAAACTTATCCATTTTCAATAAAACCTCGGCTATGGCCCTCATGAGAGTGACCTCTTGGGTTACAAAATAATACATAGTGCGATCCATCCGGTCAAGACAAGATAGATAATGATCCATCTGAGAGATAGAGATCCTATTCAAGGGATCTTCTATCTAAAAATCTCACATGAGAGATAATGAAAATCCTTTCTCTTAGCGACCTGATCGCTCTCCTGACTTTGGAATGAATTGACACGGTCAGTATACCATTTCTCCTACACATTCGTACTCGAGTACTTAGGACTCATTCTGGGCGGATAAATCCCTAATCGTATTCATAAGAAAAACCTCCCCCATATAGATGGACACTGATATGCTCTTAACTCCTGATCAGTAAAGGGGATTCCTCATCTAAATGAAGAACAGAAGCTCGTTCCTCTGGTTTTCCCTATGATTTAGGTCATTTAGCTCTATCCATTGACTCACCTGACTTAACCGCGAATTGATTCAATCCTATTTCACAATTATCACATTGAAATGGATGAGCATATCACACATCCATCTATGCATATGATATACGTTTCCCATCCATTTGATTCCTTGGATGAGATTTGGTTCTGATCGGATACGATCAGATCAAGTCTCATCAAGATCATTTATTTGAACGACATGCTGTTTTTTCCATTCATTTCCCTTCCAGGATCAGTCATAGTCTCACAACTTTACCGAAAGTATGGACGAATTTGTTACTCCATATAAATGTGTAAAAGATATTAGTCGCACTTAAAAGCCGAGTACTCTGCCATTGAGTTAGCAACCCATATTAGGATATAGATGTGATCGAAGTCGAATACGGAGTTATAAAATAAATACGAAGTTCTCAAATATCAAATACGAAAGAAAATAAATTGAATAATCGTTGAATGAGGGAAACAAAAACCTATGTGAATGTCTAGGTTAATGATTAACTCGTTCATTCATATGTATCTATATATACGTATATTTTTATCTACCATTTACGGATCAAGCCATTTATCCAAATGGGGTTATTTTTGATCCGTCGACCAAATCATCATTAAAATTTGGAAGAACCATTAACGAACTGGTGAACCCAAGAAGGAAGGATCTATATTTCCATATGAACGGATTATATCGGCACAATATATCATTGTCAATCCCGGAATGTTGTAGAGAAATTAATTGTTGGATTAGCAGGACGGGCGCATTGAGAAGAGATCTTGGCTTGGGCTTATTCACAATAAGGACAACGAATTAGACCGTCCCGTTCATTATGAAAATTTGTACAGAATAAGGAGCTCCAAAATTAAAATTTTGGAAGCTCCTCATTTTATCGATCTAATTATTCTCTCTATCAACTCAATCTTTCATCCATCTAGATAAAAAGATTTTCATATTCGTCATCTTCATATAAGATCGCATGGGAACAGGAATGACTAAATGAATATATAATACAAAAAATAGAAATGGATGGTGAAAAAACAATTGCACAAAGCTAAATATTGGATCCATTCCTTTCCCTAAAGATTGGTCTGAAATTTTTGAAATATCCCTGCCTTCTCCGAAATATCATGAACGGTTTCTGTAGGTTGAGCCCCTTTCTCAAGAAAATGTAGAATAGCAGGAACATTTGAATAAGTTTGATCCTTCATTGGATCGTAAAAACCCACTTCCTGAAGAGCTTTTCCTTCTCTTCGAGATTCAACGTTAATTGCAACAATTCGATAAGTAGCTAATTGGGATAGGTAGGCTATAATCCCCCCCCCCTGGAAAACGTATATGAAGCTTTTTCCTCATACGGCTCGAGCAATAATAATTTTGATAAGATTCATATATCTTTCTACTATAGATCTATGTCTATCTATCTATATAGATAGATAGGCTATATGAACTTAGTACTTTTCCTTCTCAAAAAGGAAAAAAAAAAAAAAGAAATAATTCATACTCATAGCTCAAGTATGCTTAGGTAATGCTCAACCATCATAAAATCCTATTCCTCCACTTTTTGAGCCGTCTTTCCCCTATTTTTTTTTTTTCATGTTTAATCTATCTCGATCTCTCATTTTTATCGAATCGTTTGAACAATCATAAAATAGGATTTTCTTGTTCTGAGATCGATCATCTTTTAATCATTAGGTCTGAGCCTTATCTTGCTTCGGTGGTCTCCAATCTTTTTAGAATGACAGCAACGTACATTTTGCTATTTGTCCACGTTGAGCAATCATATGAATGATTGATCCTTATATGATCGAATCTATTTATTATTGAAATATTCCTACCCATCATAATCGGTAATTGTTTACCTGTTCCGATTCAACCATTCTGATTTCGTAAATCAATGTGGACTTACAAAGTCGTTATAGCTCATTTATCTACACTGACCTTAGATTCTGTCCCCTGATCAATGAATGAATTAATACTTACTGCTCAAGCTCCGTCATGTAATATTTATATTTTCCTTTTCTTTCCCCTATTTTTTTTTTTTTTTTTTCTCCCAAAGAAAAGCAGGAATAAAATGAAAAAATGTTGAACTACGAGCATCTCCATTCGGATATGAAATGGTGGATATCTTAATCCACGGAACCGATCATGTCGTTCAAGTCGCACGTTGCTTTCTACCACATCGTTTTAAACGAAGTTTTACCATAAGATTCCTGATCTAAAAATTCATATATAATTATGAATAGTCATTAATGAAATTGATACGATAGGAACAGGGATCGAATTCGATTCACTCCTATTGGATAAATAGAATAAATTTCTTGTACAAGTACAAATGGAATAGATTTACGGAATGACATAAATTAATCATCCTAGCTAGATACCTAACACTTCTCTGGCTGCATAGATTACTTCGGTAGTAATGTTCACAATGCCCTTTTGTTGTGCGAATTTCTCGATATTTCTTTCGACTTTGTTCCTAACAAAGTGGGGAATTTTACTTAGTTCTCGTCGACTTTCAGGATCCCAAATCAGGCCTATACCCGTGGATAGTGATCTAGTCATTATTTCCTTAGTATCATGACCACCAAAAATATCTAGAAGATGATCTTCCATACCCAGGGCGAATGAGTTATAAACTGGATCAGCTATTTGATTAGTACCTTCGTAACCCAGAAAGGGCCGATACCCCAAAGGAAAACTTTGGATATGAACTGGTGAAGAAATAACTCCACAAGGAATATCGAGACGTTTACCAATATGACGTTCCATTTGAGTACCAAATATTGCAGATGGTTCTACACGAGCGATCATATCTCCCACTTCAGTATGATCATCTGTGATGAGTATTTTATCACAGAAATCTTGAATTTGCTCTTTGAACCATTCTGCATCATGTTTACAATAAGTACCTGTACAACTCACACGAATTCCCATCTCTCGAATAGATATCTTAGTAATTGAAGCAGCATGGGTTGCATCGCCGAAAACGACTGTTTCTTTCCCCGTCAAATTCTGACAATCGATAGATCTCGAGAACCGAGCAGCTCGGGAAACAAATCGGGTTTGTCCATCAATGTAGGGTTCGTAATCAACCTTTTTATTCGATGAAATGGGAGCCGAGGTATTAACATTTCTATGGATCTGTTGGATGCATTCGGCCATATCTACAGCTCCCATGGGAGTTGTGGATACATAAGGCATTCCGAATTCATTCTCCAGATACATCGCTGTCATTAAGCCCACTTCACGATAAGGAACTAAATTGAACCAAGCTCTTGGTAGATTTATAAGGTCTTTTACAGATCCTCCTTCAGGAATCACTTGATTAATCTTGATGTCCAGATCTCTTAATAAACGTCTCAATTCACGGCAATCATGTTGATTGTGAAAGCCCAATGTGAGAATCCCAATTATATTTGCAGAAGGTACATCTGTTACGGATTGATCCAATGTTTCTTGTCCGTGAGATCTATCCAAATAATATTTAACCACTTGTTCCAAAGTTCTATCTGCCGCCTGAAGTTCGTTCACTCGATAATGATCTATATTTGCAAAAATTACGTCGGAATCAGAAATTCTGGATGCTTTGTTCGCGAAGTTTTGCAAATCCTCTTGCAAGATACTAGAGGTACATGTAGGCGTCAATATGATCAGATCGGGACGTTCCTCTTTATCTTTTCGGAGAATATTCTCAACAACTTTTTCTCGAGATCCACGTGCTAGTACGTGGCGATCTACTATACTAATAGTTACAGGAGCAAAATCTCTTTCGCGTTCTAACATAGAACGCATTACATTGAAATAATCATCTCCTAGAGGAGCATGCATAATGGCATGGACATTTTTAAAAGAACTAGCTACTCGTAAGGTTCCAATATGAGCAGGACCAGCATACATCCAATAGGCTAATCTCATGGATCAGATTTTCTCTCAAATTGATCTGTGTTCCCACCCTACATCACAGAGATATCCCTTGCCATGTCTGTCTCATGGGAGACACATTCCCTTTTTATAAGTATCGTATATGCAATGATGAGAAATCAAAAGTGAAGATCCGATTTCATCGGATTTACCATTTCTCTACTTATCCTTTCTCTTTCGACAAAGAGATAGCAATATTTGTTTCAATAAAATGAGTCTGGGACGGAAGGATTCGAACCTCCGAATAACAGGACCAAAACCCGCTGCCTTACCGCTTGGCCACGCCCCATTTCCATCCGATGCTCCGCATTCGTATATGTGCTAGTGAATACTAATATTCAGTATTTCGTCAACCTATTAAACAGAGTGTTTGGATCAAATAAAAATAGGTTCGTATCAATCGGGAAAATGATCCAATAGGTTATTGATAGGATTAAGCATAATAGAAAAAAAAAAAAAAAAAATATCTATTTCATTGGTCATTATCTATCGAATCAGGTAAAATATTTTGTAAAAAACGATCTCTTCCGACCCGAAAGATCTATAATCAGACTCGCCGAATAGCTTCAATTGATCGACGAGATGCTTTTTGGGGCGTCATATTACATAATGTTTGAATATAAAGAATATAAATCGGAGAATATAAATGCCAGCTATGTCTAATATCTGTCTAGATGATGCCCTTCATTTGAATGATCTATTTCTGGCCAAATTACCCGAGGCTTATGCTATTTTTGATCCAGTTGTAGATGTAATGCCAATTATCCCTGTGTTCTTTTTTCTCTTAGCCTTTGTTTGGCAAGCTGCTGTAAGTTTCCGATAATATTTTAAAGTTTCAATCCTTTACAAAGAAAAATGAAAAATTCATTCGATTCAAAACGAATCATGGTTCAATAGTTCCCATATAGTAAAAATTCTTGGATTGCCATCATTGATTAAGAGGTTCTTTTATCACCCCCACTCTTTTGTTCTGCTCATTTTGTGGGGCAGAGGTTCTCTTCTGGTTCCCTCCCAACGATACCAGATCTAAATCTTTCTGAATTAGAAACCCTTGTATTCATCTTAGTCGATTTAAATCTCATCGCAAGCCCGGTTCGAGCTATTTTTTATCTTTATGTAAACGACATATTCCCATTGGAGAAATATCCGTTACATCTATGGAATAGAACGAGTATAAATGAGAATTCACAATCTATTTCTTTCCATAATTTTTCTCTGTTGAACAATTGAGTCTATTTATTTTATTACTATTTATTTTATTACTTGAGAACTCTTCGGATAAATGGCAGAGCGGTTGATTGCAACAGTCCCGAATTTGTTCCAACCCAAAAACAGTTAGGTAAATAAGGATTCAAATCCCTATCTTTCCATTCAATCCCAAGTGGGGAAGAGAGAGGAAAGAACAAAAAGTTTAAGAACAAGGAATGAAATTATCCATCTTCTTTCAAATTGATCTTCACACATGACTTGTAGATCCAAACAATTCCGTTATTCATAATAGAATATTATTCCTTGGTATTAAAGTATAAATATGTGGTACGAAGATTGACGATCTATTTTGTTACACTTCTAATAATGATCCCGGAGATTACGTAATGTTTACTCTTAAGTTGTTCGTTTACACAGTAGTGATATTTTTCGTTTCTCTCTTTATTTTTGGATTTCTATCGAACGATCCTGGACGTAATCCTGGACGTAAAGAATAATTCTTTTTCTTCTTCCGGAGAGATTTAAAATCTATCTCTTCCATAGGAAGATCCGGAATCTGCTGATTTGTAGGATGAATCTCAAGTTATTGAACGGAGAGAGAGGGATTCGAACCCTCGGTACGAATAGCTCGTACAATGGATTAGCAATCCACCGCTTTGGTCCGCTCAGCCATCTCTCCGAATTATGAAAAAGCAGTTTGTGCTTAGCACGATACTAGAGTGAAGATCTATACCATATAAGTATGTACAAATTGTATCAGTAATATGATCGATATAGCAATTTTTCGGATAAGGACCAACATTTCCGAAGAGAAAATAGTCTTGTTCATTTCGTCCGAAATGATTCTTCACTTTACCTGTCCTGGCCAGTATCTGGCTGGCCAGGCCCTTCTTTTCTATAAGTAAGAATCTATAAGTAAGAAGAATCGAACGAATCATTGATACAGTGCTTCACCTAGTCTGAAAGTTAAAATACTTGTTGTCAAAGCAGCAATAAGAGCTATCGAAATTTGACTCTCTGATATCGATGTCATCTCTTCATTCCCTCTCCAATCATTCTTTAAATAGAAGAGTTAAACGGATTAGTCCATTTTTTTTTTTTTTTTTTTTTTTTCTAGTATCGGGCTTTCTCCAAATTCTATGGATATTTTGGTACATGAATGGGCTCTCTCATGAGTAGGCTTTTATTTATTTTAACGATCTCCGCTGCTTGGGGCTATAGCTATGGATGTTCCTGATTTTAACTGAACAGATCCCATGGGATCCAGAATAAAAAGATGGAAAGAGAGATAAAATAGAAAGAAGAAAAAGGATTGTGGAAAGTGATTGATCTTGACAAAATTTTATTCATTTATCAATTCGATAGAATCTAAGGGGTTGAAACAGAATGAATCTAGAGGTTCTTGCACAGCTTACTGTTCTGACCCTGATAGTCATATCAGGTCCATTAGTAATAGCCTTATTAGCAGTTCGCAAAGGTAACTTGTAATTACAATAAGCCATCTCCGAGAATGAAATACTATTTTATCAAGTATTGAATCTCCGGGGGTGGAGATCCAGGGATGGAATGATAGGGACTTCCATTAGAGATTAAGAACTCCTTCCCGTTGGACAAAAGATCGATCCGTATGTTACAATTGAATTGTGGCGGGTATAGTTTAGTGGTAAAAGTGTGATTCGTTCCATTACCAACTTGAATAGTTGAAGGATCTTTCAATTCGATCCATGTTCCGATCGATAGCTTTATTTCTAGATGGGTTCAAATCCTTTCCTATCAATGCCGTGGCTAGGAATAGCATACATTCTCGTAATTCGGGTGGAATGAGAGAAAAGAACGCACTTTCAATTCCAAGACGGCGAAGCAGAATGTTTTCGGGATTAGATCGATCTATTTAATTTGATCAGTCACAAATCCATGGATGGAAATCCAGAGATATCTCTTTTCTTCATCGTAACTAGATCTTCAACTTACAGGGAAAATAAGTTGGAGCCAAATAGCTATAGAACGATGACTTTAGTTTACTGAGGTCACCGGCATTTTGTTCGAGCTCGGTGGGAACTCTTTTCCTGAAGATTGGAGCCAGTAGAAATAGAGAACGAGGTAACTAGAAAGATTTTTTTATTGAAATATTGAAGCTTTCCAATTTTCTCTTTCTAGAAGGATCATCTATGAAGTGAGTAGGTATTTCACATTTCAGGTCCATTCACGTATGAGAACTAACATAGATGTTATGGATTCAATTCATAGAACAATTCAGATTTGATGGGAAAGGAGAGGATAAAAGAGAGAGGATAGGAGGAACAGAAATAAGATCCGGATTCAATCTTTTTTCCTAAAGATTTGATCTAAGTATTCCTCTTCTTCATATCCCTTTCACTCTATCCCCCATGAAGGAGCCGAATGAAACGAAACTTTCACGTTCGGTTCTGAATTAGAGGTGTTGAAGATTGGGAATTAACGCCGACTATAACCCCTAGCCTTCCAAGCTAACGATGCGGGTTCGATTCCCGCTACCCGCTCATATTACTTATTCAAGATATATCAATTGTTTCCGTGGACAATTTCTCATTCGAAATGAATTTTCCATTTCCATATGACATATACTCTATTCTTTACAGAATCCCATCGTGGACGGATGAATTTGTCCACGATAAAGTATCCCTTACGGGTAAGAAAAAACAAGGTAAAAAAAAAAAAAAAAGAAAGGAGAAGAACAAAAAGCGTCCATCGTCTAATGGATAGGACAGGGGTCTTCTAAACCTCCGGTATAGGTTCAAATCCTATTGGACGTAATCTTTCTCAATTGCTCCAATTGCTGCGCTCAGAAATGTACTGAAATACGTTCTTCAACTCTTCTCCTTGCCCGGAACGGCCCCACTAAAATGTCTAATATTCATTTCTGTTCTCGAAGTAAAAAAAGTTCGATATGTTCCTGAATAGCCTCTTTCAAAAGGGCTTCTGCTTGTTCCGTGAATGCCCTAGTAGAGCGTATAATTTCTCCAAACTGAGGTTTATTAGTTATTAAATACTCGCGTAACTGAACGAGAAATTTTCTCACCTGTACGATCTCTAATATATCTAGATATCCATTTGCTCCAGCATAAATAGTAGCTATTTGTTCTTCCACTGTCAAGGGAGCTGATTGAGATTGTTTGAGCAACTCACGTAATCGTTGACCTCTTGCCAATTGATTTTGAGTAGCTCTATCAAGATCAGAAGCGAATTGTGCAAAGGCTTCTAACTCTGCAAATTGAGCTAACTCTAATTTCAATTTTCCAGCTACTTGTTTCATAGCTTTAATCTGAGCTGCGGATCCTACTCTAGATACAGAAATACCCACATTAATTGCGGGTCTGATCCCGGCATTAAATAGATCAGCCGATAAGAATATTTGTCCATCGGTAATAGAAATTACATTAGTGGGAATATAAGCCGAAACATCCCCTGCTTGGGTTTCGACTATCGGTAAAGCAGTCATGCTCCCTTCACCTAACTGAGAACTTAATTTAGCTGCTCTTTCCAAAAGACGAGAATGCAAATAGAAAACATCTCCTGGATAAGCTTCCCGACCAGGTGGTCTTCTCAATAGAAGAGACATTTGTCGATAAGCTCGTGCCTGTTTGGAAAGATCATCATAAATTATTAAAGTATGTTGTTCATTATACATGAAGTATTCGGCTAGAGCTGCCCCTGTATAAGGAGCGAGATATTGTAATGTAGCGGGAGAATCTGCAGTTTCCGCCACCACAATGGTGTATTCCATTGCGCTACGTTCTTGGAATGTATTAACTACCTGAGCCACGGAAGAGGCCTTTTGACCAATAGCTACATAGACACATATTACATCTTGGCCCTTTTGATTTATAATGGTATCTGTAGCTACTGCTGTTTTACCTGTCTGCCTGTCTCCAATAATTAATTCTCGCTGACCGCGCCCTATAGGGATCATGGAATCAATAGCAATAAGCCCCGTTTGAAGAGGTTCATATACGGAACGTCTTGAAATAATACCTGGAGCAGGAGATTCGATCGATCTAGATTCGGAAGCTGTAATTTTACCTCTGCCATCAATAGGTTGAGCTAGAGCATTTACAACACGACCCGAATAAGCATCACTTACTGGTATCTGAGCAATTTTTCCAGTTGCTCTTACGGAACTGCCTTCTTGTATCATCAAACCATCACCCATTAATACAGCTCCAACATTATTTGATTCTAGATTCAGAGCAATGCCTACTGTACCATCCTCAAATTCCACTAATTCACCTGCCATTACTTCATCAAGACCATGGATACGAGCAATACCATCTCCTACTTGAAGTACGATGCCAATATTAACAACTTCTACTTCTTGGTTATATTGCTTGATCTGTTTACGGATAATACTACTAATTTCGTCGGGTCGAATGGTTACCATTAGCGTCTATTAATTATCTTCTGAAAAATGAGACCTATAAAATAAAGGCTAATCAGTTGTGTTTTTTCATGGCTCTAAGCATGCTGATATTATGATCGATCGTACGTAAATGTAACTCGTTATTCAAACGACTATTCAGAGTTCCCAAAGCTCTTCGTAAAGCTTGGCGAGAAATTTGTTGTCGGACCTGGTCAATTGCTCTTTGTTGTTCGAAGTTAACGGTCTCGTTTTTAGAATCCTCTAATCGTTCCAAATTTTCATGAGCAGCATTGATCAGATCCTCTTTTTCTCGTTCTATTTGAGAGTATCCATTTACCTGGATCTCATCCGCTCTCATTTCTACTTCTCGTAAGCGAGCCCGAGCTTTTTCGAGCTGATCGGTAGCTCCCTTGTATAGCTCTTCCGAATCACGAATAGTACTCAATATTTTCTGTTTACGGTCATCTAATAAATTACTTAATGAAAGTAGATCATCTATCCATGAATTTCACGAATTCATGATCTCTTCCCAAACCGAACATGAACCTTTCGATTCATTCGGCTCTCCCGCTCAGTTCTGGCATATCGATCTCCTTTTTTTACCGAGCCTGCCCTTTCCGTTCATATTCTGTAAAATTTAGATAGAATCTAGAGGGCTCCTCCGACCAGAGGAATTTTCAATTGTCGGCAAAGTTGTTCTTTCCTTTTCCTTCTTCTCTTTCTTCTTATTCTCTCTTTTTTCCTTCCTCTTTCATTCGTATTTCTCCTTTTTTCCTTTTTTCAAATAATCATTTTTTTCTGCGTAGGTTGTCGGTTCAGCATTTAACCCAAAATTGGATAGGAGATTATGACCATTTCCATCAGTGGATGGATCAAATAATTCCATTGATATGAATGTTATATATCGGATCAATCTCCAACTATGCCTTTTTAACCCATCTCATATTGACACAGTGGTGGAAAGAGTACCCAGTTGTGCTTGGACTTCGAGCAGTTTAGCTTTAACCATTTCAATGTCTTCTCTTATCGATTAGTGGAAACTAAAAGTTCATTTCCCGATCAATTACGAAATGCTATAGTTCTTCCATATTCTCCATTTAGAAGTAATTCGTTGAGATCATGCACTTTACTATCGTGCAGCTGGTTGGATTCAACCATATTATTCAAATAAACAACTCGCACACACTCCCTTTCCGAAATAGATCAGTACACCGAGCACCACGCTTAGATTTATTAGATTTGTTCCTAAAATATTGGTATTCAACCCGAAACCTCCAGCAGGAGACCAATAACCCAAGGAAAAGGAAAAATCAGTCCCATTTATCATATGCTCTCCCCTTATAGATAGGGCTATTAAAGTTTTACAGAATTCTTCTCTCACTCAACTCTATCTCCTGTTCCAGTTCCAGATAGGGATATTTCGGGGGACCTATTCAGTCCCAGGTCCCGTGTTTATAGGGGTAGTATAAAATACTTTGTTCGTTCCACTTCCTGTCAGGAATATTTCCGGCTAAACTAGGTATAGGGAGAGAACTGATCTTTATTCCTTGGATCAGCCCCTCCCTAAAAAGATCGACTGAACAAAGAAATTATTTGGAGAGGGTAATAATAACGATAATGACAAGGGGTACAGATCTTTCAGCGATTACGGGATCAAACAAAGGGATTTGCAAATAGAAGTGCTAACGCTACAACTAGTCCATAAATAGTTAGAGCTTCCATAAAAGCTAAACTTAACAGTAAGGTACCTCGTATTTTACCCTCTGCTTCTGGTTGTCTCGCAATACCCTCTACGGCTTGGCCCGCAGCAGTGCCTTGACCAACACCAGGTCCGATAGAAGCGAGGCCTACAGCTAATCCAGCAGCAATAACGGAAGCAGCAGGAATCAAGGGATTCATGGTAATCTCCTCTTACTAAGGTTGAGAAATGGTTAATAGTGCGGCAATTTCATCTATTGACTGCTCACCAATAGTTCAATTATATAACAATTCAGCTGGAACGACTAAGAACTCGAGGTGTTCCTTATTCAAATATCAAAGTGATTATGGAGGAAAACTTTTTTTTTTTTTTTATGCGCTACCCCTATACAAATATTTCTTCTTATATCCAAAATAGACGCAGATTTTTATTCACTAAAGGAATGTAATGTACCGTCTCGATAAGTAATTCTATATCACATCCCTATATGAGATCTTAATCATTTGTATCACGCATACATGGATAGATATCTATTTATATATATATAAATAGATAGATTTGACCAATTAATGGAATTAGTAGTTCACTGATCATAATTCTTATTACTATGACCGAGCAATCGAATCTTCAATTGACCGGGTATACAGGTATAACAAGAATAAAAAGAACAGGGATATATATATATCATTGAAAGCGAAATCCTATAAAAAATTATACCAAAGAACATTCCACATCACTTTCGCTCTTAACATACATCTTGAGTTATCTATAGGTTAGGGCGAGATTCGTAAAATCTTCTGTCCGATCGGAAAGTGATTTAATGATGACCCTCCATAGATTCACCTATATAAGCTGCGGCTAAAGTTGCAAAGATCAGAGCTTGAATAGCGCTTGTAAATAATCCCAGAAACATCACAGGTATAGGAACCACCAGAGGTACTAGAGAAACAAGAACAGCAACTACCAGTTCGTCAGCTAATATATTACCAAAAAGTCGAAAACTAAGTGATAAGGGTTTCGTGAAATCCTCTAATATATTGATCGGTAAAAGTACTGGGGTTGGTTGAATATATTTACCAAAATAACCTAACCCCTTTTTTGCAAGACCTGCATAGAAATATGCTACTGACGTGAGCAAAGCTAAAGCAACAGTAGTATTAATATCATTTGTAGGTGCAGCTAGCTCCCCATGAGGTAATTGGATTATTTTCCAGGGGAGAAGAGCACCTGACCGGTTAGAAACAAGAATAAATAAGAACATAGTTCCGATAAAAGGGACCCAGGGGCCATATTCTTCTTCCCCAATCTGAGTTCTGGTCAGGTCCCGGACAAATCCAAGGACATATTCAACAAAATTTTGACCACCAGTCGGAATGGTTTGTGGATCTCGAACAGCTATAGTAGCTGAACCTAATAAGACAGCAATTACAACCCAGGAAGTTATAAGTACCTGTGCATGAACTTTAAAACCCCCGATTTGCCAATAGAAATGTTGACCTACTTCCACACCGGATATCTCGTAGAAATGATTTAGTGTGTCAATAGAAGATTGTACAATATCCATATTACCCCTTACAAAGATTAACTTCAATAAGAAATGATTTTGGTTGAATGACCAATTTCTCAATTACCTCACTTTCATCAAAGATATTGGCCACGAAAAATGGAATGGTCATTTCAATAAGAATATTTATGGTGATTTTAATATATTCCCTGAGATTTGGGAATAGTAGCCGACCCAATAAATTCACTCTTGCGAGACCTAGAAATAGTAGCCAACTCAGTCAATACCCAGATCCCGGGTTTTTAGAACGAGGAATTAACTTTTCATTGATTCACCTTTCATAGAGCTATAATGACCTTCGCAGATTGATGACGTTAATTTGTTCAAGATCAATCGGATTGAAGCTCTAGCATCATCATTGGCTGGAATTGGGATATCCGTGAGATCTGGATCACAATCCGTATCAACTAAGCAAATTGTCGGGATACCTAAAGTTATGCATTCCCCAATAGCAGTGGATTCTTCTTGTTGATCGGCAATTATTACGATATCGGGCAAACTTGTCATGTATTTAATCCCACCTAAATATTTCTGCAATTGAGCTAATTGTCTCTTGAGCATTGCTGCCTCTTTCTTTGGAAGTCGATTGGATTGTCCCGTATCTTGTTCTTTCTTCAAATCTTTGAACTTCCGGGGTCTCGTTCCTGTAGTGGACCAATTGGTTAACATACCACCAAGCCATTTTTTATTTACATAATGACATCGAGCTTTTATAGCAGCTGATGCTACTGAATCAGCTGCTTGATATTTCGTACCAACTATCGGGAATTGTTTTCCTTTACCTGCTGCATCGAACACTAAATCACAAGCTTCTGATAAAAAGCGAGCAGTTCGAGTCAGATTTATAATATGAATACCTCTGCGCTCTGTAAAAATGTAAGGCGCCATTCTGGGATTCCATTTCCTAGCTTGATGACCGAAATGAACTCCTGCTTCCATCATCTCTTCCAAATTGATGTTCCAATATCTCTTTGTCATTTCTCCCCCCCCTTTTTTTCTCTCGAAAGAACGAAATACCATGGGCTTAAACGTGGAATTATTCCGACGGAATTGATTGCATTTCAGAGATCGCCTATTCGTATCATATATGGTGCGAGTTATTCATTCTATCGAGCTATTCATTTCATACTCTTATTATATGATCAATATAACAATAAATTTGGTTATCAGCACTATTTCCGTCCGCATAATGGTTGTTCAATGTATTGTGAGAATTCCTCCTAATGGGGAAGGGAAAACAGATACTTTTTCATGATGAAAGAAAATATCTTTCACTTTGCCACTAAATATCTCATTCTTTTCCGTTCTCGGATCAATTTCGTTCCGTTCCCCTGAATGGTAAATAGATTGTTTGAATCCGGTACCGGCAGGTACTATCCCCCCCAGAATGACATTCTCTTTCAAACCTTTCAACCAATCAATACGACCTTGGAGAGCAGCTCTGGCCAAGACCCGAGCAGTTTCTTGAAAACTCGCTTCTGATATAAAACTTTGAGTATCCAAAGATGCTCTTGTTGCTCCCAATAACATAGTTCGATAGTAGGTCGCCTCTTCCAGGGCCCGATCCATTCTTTGTGCTCGCGATAATTCGATTAGTTCCCCGGGTAAAAAAACATCAGCCATTCCATCTCCCGAAATTAACACTTTCGATGTCATTTGGCGTACAATAATCTCTATATGCTTATCAGAAATTTGCACTCCTTGGGATCGGTAAACCCTTTGAATCTGATTGACCAAATGAATTCTACTTTGTTCCATGGTTATCTTAGAACTGATGAACGACCCCCAGAGGCTCCCGAGAGATCTCGTCATATCTCTGTTCCAATCCTCAAAACTTTTTTCTAGATTCATCGATATTGAATTAATAGAACGAGCCTCTGACAATTGTTCAACCTTAGGAAGACCCTGAATTATATCACCAGATTTGAATCTTTCATATATCAATGTTATCAATGTATCTCCCTCGTTAATAATTTCTCCATAATGACCATGAACAGTTGCTCTTCGAGTAGCCAAATAGAGCTCAGCTAATCTAATTACTAAGGATTCCTCATGAACGGCTATAATCTGACCAGATCCGGGGAGTGGTTCATCCTCAGATATACGTACACTTTCACGAATCAATTGTCCAAGGCTAACTACTGGAAATGGGTTTTCGCAAAATTTAGATAAGGGAAAGCACCTATTTGAATTGAATAGATCAGAAATGATGTTCCTGCATGGACCAAAATTAGAAACTACCGTATTTTCGTCCATAAAATACCATTTTGATACTCGGAGAGTATTTTCGGAATTGCCAAAAATAGGCTGTTCCTTTAATGAAATATTATAATACTTATTATAAGTTATCGAATGGGAGGACGGAGAACGGTTAGCAATACTATGTAAGTTACCCAAGAAACCCGACAATTCAATGATTTGCATCATGGAATCATCTTGAATTGATCTATTTACCATATCATAATGTTTAGATCTCTTGGATAAAACGATTCGGGAACAATCGGATGGTGACAGGACCATAAGAGATCCACCTTCTTCCCTTTCATTAGGTAATGCACGGATAGTCCCTTGATGCTGACTAAGTAATTGACTCTCCTCATTGGAAGAAATGGGATTAGCGTGATCCAATTTGTTATGAAACATAGATTTTGAACCTGCTGTATTCTTCCTTTTTCCCATATACAAGATGGGGTATTTCGCCAAGCTAATTTGAAGAAAATTTCTAACGATCCCATTTGTTCTTACTTCAGTAAGAGAGGCATAAGCCTCTTCCATAGAATCTTTTTGCTCCCAATCCAATACTAAATAAGTTCGAACCAATTGAATACTTATGTCATTAATTACTTGGATTCGTTCACCATCTCCATAGAGAAGAAAATTACCAACTCGAACTTGCAAGTTGTCCCCTTCCCTCAATAGATCTAGGGAAAGGGGTGCTGTTATATCTGGCCCATCAGGTATTCCATATTCCACGACGGGTCGGACCGGAACAAAAGGCTTTTCCTTAGGAGGTATGATCCATTGTAAATAGATCCAATTTTCAGATTGGAATTCATCAAAAAGAATCTTTCCCGGTGGTATCAAAGTGCCGTTGTGCCGAGATATTCCATGTATCTCCCCGGGAAAATAAATATCTCCGGGCAATATTCTCATTTCGATCTTTTTTTTAATTCTTACTATCCGAACTAATCCACCTACTTGGCTCTCAATATCGCAAGTGATTTGTGTACCTGCTCGAATAATACTATTGTTTTGTACCATTATAGACGAAGATTCATATAGGATATGCACTTCTTCGGGGATGAAAAGAAAGCGACCTCCTTTCATTTTATCTTTCGATCTGAATCCTCTTGCTCTTTTATCTCCGAGGTAATTCTCTTTATTGCCGATCGAATCGACCTTTATAGTCCCATATTTGATAATTCCTGAACTATTTATTCTGTATCGAGGGTCATCCGAAACAGCAAAAATGTCATTTCTCTGTGAAATACCATTTCTGGATATTTTAATAATAAGATTGGGACGAGATATTCCCTTATTTCCCCGTTCTTTATCGTATCGCAATGGGACGAAGAATCTATTTCTTTGCTTTTTCCCTGAAATATTGAAATTATCAGAAGAAATGGTAGAATAGATAGAATCCCAATGCTCGTTGGATATGACCCGATCAATTTCTGAATAACTGGAGATTTGTTCTTCTTTTCCATAAAAGTTCGAGTCAACTGATTTGTGTTTCATTCGATCTTGATTCACCGAATAATCCGGAAGTAATTCATGTTTGGCAAGAGGAAGTTGAACATTTACTTGATCTTGATCCTTATGAAATGGAAAGGATACCGCGCTGGATCCGTGTATACCCCCCGATAATACCCATAAATGACTTGTCCTGAGTATGAGATGAACATTACCCTGTACATATTCAGGTGCATGACACACATTGGTACTCCAGTGCATTTCTCCCTCTAGGTTAGAATAGATATGTTTCCGAACTTTCTCTTTCGAAGGAGATGTTCTAGCATGAACTTCGGCAATAATTTGTTCCGATTCCACATATTGATTATTCTGAACCAAAAGCAAACTTTGTGGTGAAATAGTTAAGTCATGTACCTGATCTTGACCATCAAGAGTGATGGATAAGTTATTATGGCACATAAAAGCAGGATGCCCATGACGTGTACGCGTGGGATAAACCAAATTTTCATCGAATTCAATTTTTCCGTTGAAAGGAGCTCGTACATGTTCTGCAATATCACCTGTAAATACCCCACCGGTATGAAAAGTCCTTAGTGTTAGTTGAGTTCCTGGCTCTCCAATTGATTGGCCCGCAATGATGCCTACTGCTTCTCCTAATTCGATCAAGTTACCATGAGTAGGACTACGACCATAGCATAATCGGCAGATCCGAGATAGACTCTTGCAAGTCGAAGGGGTTCGTATATAGATTGGTTGTGCTCGAAGGGTTATTAATTGATGGGCAAGTCCAACCCCAATATCTTGATTACGCGTGGCAATGCATCTCATATCTATATATACATCGTCCGCTAACACGCGACCAATTAGTGTTTGTAGAACAATTCGATTCTTGATCCTCTCTCGACCTTGAATGAGATTGACAAAAATACCTTGGATAGTACCACAATCTGTTTTACGTACAACGATGTGTTGAACCACCTCAACAAGTCTACGCGTGAGGTATCCGGCATCCGATGTTCGTACAGCAGTATCCACAACCCCTTTACGAGCGCCATAACAGGAAATGATATATTCTGTTAAAGAAAGTCCTTCGCGGAAATTACTTTGAATGGGTAAATCAACGATTTGTCCTTGAGGATCTGACACTAATCCTCTCATACCTACTAATTGGTGAACCTGAGATGTACTTCCTCTGGATCCTGAGAATGACATCATATGTACTGGATTAAAAGGATCGGTCATCCTGAAATTAGGATTCATTTCTTGTCTCAAATATTCACTTGTAGCATACCATGTCTCAATTGATTGACGTAATTTTTCCACTGCATGTACATTCCCATAATGATGATGTTTTTCCGAAATAGAACCTTGTTGTTCCGCATCTTGGACGAGCCATCCCTTGGAAGGTGCTGTTAGAAGATCATCAATTCCTAATGAAATAGCCGCATCAGTAGCTCGTTGGAAACCTGAAGTCTTAAGTTGATCCGAAATATTTGATGTATATGTCATTCCGAAGTGATTTATTAATCTGCTAATAAGTTGTTTCATGGCAGTTTTATCCATCGCTTCATTATGAAAAAGCAATTTAGCCCGTTCTGCCATAGGGAAAAACCTCCGCATTTTCGTAAGCAAGATCCAACAATGGGTTCGAGCCAGTTATCCTAGGGCTTCCTCAATTTTGATTTCCGCATGAACGAGATGATTATGGGACTAAAAACATTATATTATGATAGCTGGTAGCGATTTATTCGGGTGTTCAGAAGCCCGAGAGAAGCCTTGTATGGCTTCTTCTATTTCTCGATCGAAACGAATACGACCAACAGTTGTCCGAATGTATATACTGAGTATTTCTCCTACTTCATTTTTTCCTATTCGGTAATGTTCATAAATTTCATGGAAGATACCCAAAGATTCATATTGAACCTCGATAGGGGCTTCTCGATCTACTGAGGTAATAATACGTAAACCTACCCCCCACCGAAGCCATAAAGGGCTGTCTAATTCAATTCGTTTTTGCCAATGAGCCCCGAGCGCATCATCATAACTATAAAAAGAAGGTTTTTTACAGGAAAAGATATTATATTTAGAGTAATATGGGTGATACCTATTTCCATAAATACCTTGATTATTTCCGACCGTTAATATATAAAGTCCAAGAAGCATATCTTGAGTTGGTACGGAAATGGGATCTCCAATAGCTGGAGACAATAGATTTGTATGAGAAAACATAAGTAAACGAGCTTCTGCTTGAGCCTCCAGAGATAAAGGTACATGAACAGCCATCTGATCCCCGTCGAAGTCCGCATTAAATCCCCCACAAACCAATGGATGTAAACGAATGGCACGCCCTTCTACTAAAATAGGTTGAAATGCTTGTATACCTAATCTGTGCAAGGTGGGTGCTCGATTTAACGATACAGGGTGTCCTTGCATAACTCCTTGAAGTACCTCCCATACAATGGGTTCTTTATCTCGAATTATACTTTTCGCAGCCCTTAAGTTGGGAGCAAAATGTCGTCTAATTAGACCACGAATTACAAATGCTTGAAAAAGCTCTATTGCTATCTCTCGGGGTAATCCACATTGATGTAATGGAAGGGAGGGGCCCACCACAATGACAGAACGACCTGAATAATCAACTCGTTTACCAAGTAAATTTTCACGAGATCTTCCTTCTTTGCCTTCGATTACATCTGAAAACGATTTATAAGGTCTATCATGACTGTCTCTCATTGGTTGTCCACGAATGCCATTATCTAGAAGTGCATCTACGGCTTCCTGGACCAATTTTTTTTGACAAATAACTAATCCCCCTGGCGTAGATCTACTTCTTGCTAATAGATCGGTAAGAGTATTATTCCGATAGATAACTCTCCGATAAAGTTCATTTGGATCTGAAGTGATCAGTTCACCTCCACCTAATTGAACGATTGGCCTCAGTTCAGGAGGAAGAACTGGCAATGGGCATAAAACCATCCATTCTGGTTCTATATCTGTTTGGAGGAAATGTTTAGCTAATTTCATGCGTCTAACCGAAAAATCCTTTCTTCTTTGAATTTTTCTATCTCCCCATCCATTTCCGGCCGATTTCTGTTTCCCCAATCTCTTCCATTCCATATATGAACGATCCATCAGAATTTGCAGATTCAGACCAGCTAGTTGTTCCCTGATAGCATCTCCTCCAGTAGCTATTTCTCTATGTCGAAATGCCCCAAAGCCCCGAGCAGAAAAATAATGAGGGATAATATCCCTCCAGGATTGAATTTCATATTTGAATGGACCCCGTGATCGTAATGAAGTTGGTTTGTTAGCTATGGGCCTAGCAATAAAAAGATTGAGATAGGTTATTTCCCCCCCCCCTCGGAATCGGACGTGAAAGTTTTCTCTCATCCGGCTCAAGCAGCTGTACCGGAACGGAAAGTTCTTTGAAGAAGAACTCCTTTTGCTCCGGAAAAAGGACCAAATAGCTACTCTTTACTCAAGTTCCAAGTGGAATTTTTCCTCTACTCCTCTATCGTATTACGGCATAAAGATGGAATTATTGAGTAGTCTCCTTTCCCCCCAACGATACATTTCGGAAATACCTCCGATTCATTTGAATTTGAGACTCATGAGGGATTTACTTGTCTGTATCTCGTTCCATTTGATCCTTTAGGTCCTTGCTCTACTTCGATGGTTGCAATGCTATTTGAAGCATATATGCGATGAATAGACTCCTACAGCCATATCTGATTAAATTGGTCCGGAATACATTGATTCAGGGATGATCAAAATGAAAGAGAATGACTCTTGAATTCCATTATACGAAAGAAAAGAAGTGTTTTTCACGAAGTCTAATAGCAATTTAATATGGAATATATAAACCCTGGACCCATTCCTCTTTCTCAACATCTCTTCTAGATGCTTGTGATTCTGAGCTTCATACTATTTCTCCTGAGAGACATGTCAGAGCTAAAGGCATCCCAATGAGATTGAATAGGATGACAGTTCCTTATTCCGGATCTGCAGAATCGGAATTTGTGATCAAGTCGCACATCGCAATATACTGGGCCTTCTGATTCTTTGAGAGGTTTGGCTAATAGATTCGCAATATAACTGGGAAGGCGTTTTGAATACCATACGTGAACCACTGGACATGCCAGTTCGATGTATCCCATTCGATATCTTCGAATTCGAGAATCAACAAATTCAACTCCGCATTGTTCACAAAATTTTGAGTTTTCTTTTTCATTTCCGATCACTCGAGAATTTCCACAAGCACAAACTCCACTTTTGATAGGTCCAAAGATTCTTTCACAGAACGATCCATCTTTTTCTGGTTCATTGGTTTTATAATGTAAAGTATAGGGTTTAGTCACCTGTCCAACTATCCTTCCATTAGGTAAAATTCTCTTGGACCAAGCACAGATTTGTTCAGGAGAAGCTAATCCAATTCGAAGCTGTTGATGCTTATCCCGGTCGATCATAAAAGAAAGATTCTGATTCATTTTGATTAAACTTCCTTCCTATCTATCTGAAAGTCGTTTTCATATATAATAGCATGATCCAATTCTGGAGCTAAAGATCGTAGTTCTCGAACGAGCAATCGAAAAGATTCTGGAGCAGTACCAGGTCTAGGTATTGGTCCTCCAGTGATAATGGCACCAAGTACTTCATGACGAGCTCCAATATGGTCAGATTTAAGAGTAAGCATCTCTTGCAGAATATAAGCAACACCAAAACCTTCTAGAGCCCAAACTTCCATTTCTCCTACTCGTTGCCCTCCCCGTTTGGATTTTCCTCTAAGAGGTTGTTGTGTAACAAGTGCATAAGGTCCACTGGAACGTGCATGGATTTTATCATCAACCTGATGAATTAATTTCGGCATATAAGCTTTTCCTGTTGTAACAGGTTGTTCAAAAGTATCTCCTGTTCTTCCATCAATTAACCTATTTTTACCGGGATGATTAGGTTCAAATACCCATGGATTAGCTGTTCGCTCACTAGCTCCATAGAGCTCAGGAAACACTAGTTTTCTCGAAGCTTCTCGCTCGTATCTTTCGTCAAAAGGTGTTATTCTATAATGTCTGTTCATCAAGTTCCCTGCTAAACCGGGCAAACATTCAAAGATCTGTCCTACATTCATTCGTGAAAGTACCCCTAATGGGTTTAATACCATATCAACTGATGTTCCGTCTTGCAAATAAGGCATATCTTGTCTAGGCAAAATCTTCGAAATAATACCTTTATTACCATGCCTTCCGGCTACTTTATCGCCCACTTGTATTTTACGTTTCTGTAAGATATATACGTGGACCACTTCTGCATTATCACCAAAATTCTCTTCTTTATGGATCCATCTCACATCAATAACCCGGCCTCTTCCACCTATGGGTACTCTGAGACAACTTTCCCTTGCGGTAGACACTTGAATACCAAATATGGCTTGTAATAATCTTCCTTCCGGGGCACGCAATGATTCTTCTGCTGGTTGAGGTGTTAATTTACCCACTAGAACATCACCTGTTTCTACCCAAGATCCTAGCATTACAAGGCCATTTCCATCTAGATGACGGAGTAAATGAGCATCTAAATGAGGTATTTCTTTAGTGATTCTCTCAGGGCCCTGGCTTGTCATACAAGTTACAATTCCATATCTTTCGATATGAAAAGAGGTATAGATATCTTCATATACCAGACGTTCACTAATGAGTATTGCGTCTTCAAAATTGTATCCTTCCCATGGCATATGAGCTACTAATATGTTTTTTCCCAAAGAGAGTTCTCCCCCTACTGTAGCTGCACCGTCCGCCAGAATTTGTCCTTTCTTCACATATTCCCCTCGGCGAACCCTAGGTTTTTGATGCATACAAGTATTGTTATTAGAACGTTGATATGTAACCAATTCTGTTCCTACAGTGTCTCCATCAACCGATGAAGTGATTTTTCCAGCATCGATATACGTGATCCTTCCCCCTTGTGTGGCTATAGCTGCACTTCCTGAATCTGGAGCTGCTTGACCTTCTAATCCAGTTCCGACAATACATTTCTCAGGTTGGAAAAGTGGAACTGCTTGACGCTGCATATTCGAACCCATTAAAGCGCGATTCGCATCATTATGCTCGAGAAAAGGAATGAGGGAAACTCCAACGGAGAAATATTGGAAAGGAAAGATACTTCGAAAATGGATTTGTTCCCATGCAATAGCTAAGAATTCTTGTCGATATCGAGCTGGAGTAACTTGTTCCTCTCGAATCCCTTGATTTAACGCCAAAGAATTTCCTGTGGCTATCCGATAGTATTCATCTTCTCCCGATGATAGATAAACCATATGTTCTTCTTCCGATCTCTCAGAGATTTTATGGAATGGACTTTGTAAAGAACCGCAATGACCAATCCTTGCACGAATAGCTAATGATGCAACAAGTCCAGCATTCATTCCTTCGGACGTCTCAATCGGACAAATACGCCCATAATGACTAGGATGAATATCCCGTATTCGAGAACTAGCAGTTCGCCCCGTCAATCCTCCGGGACCCAAATAACTTAATTTTCGCCTATGAACTATTTCTGTCAATGGATTAGTTTGATCCAAAAATTGGGATAAGGGGTGTGAGCCGAAAAAATCCTGAAAAGTAGTTGTTAATGGAGTTGAAGTTACCAAGTTATTAGGAGTTGGTAAACATTTGCGCTTAGTTGCTCTGCGTATAGTTCTTCGAACTGCATTTTCCAAACGACCTAGAGCTAATCCGAATTGATTTTGTAATAAATCTGCTACAGAACGAATACGCCGATTTTTTAGATGATCCATATCATCAAGTGTACCCATTCCAAATTTAACTCTGATCGAGTAATCCACAGCAGCCAATACATCTTGCGGTAATGAAAAAATCTCGTTCTCGGGTATATCAAGATTCAGCTTTTGGTTCGGATTTCGTCGACCAATCTTCCCTAATTCACATCTTTGTTGGAGAAATTTTTTTCGTAATTCTTTACATAGAGACTCGGAAAAGACCAAATCGCCACTTACGCAATAGAGTTTCTTATAGAACTCCGAAATGGCATTTTTCTTCGACCGAAGATATTCCTTTTGTTCTTGTCTCTCGGTCAGGAGAGATAAGAATATTTTTGGATAGCAAACATTGTCTAGAATCTCTCCGAGATTTGAACCCATAGCTGATAGTAGAATTGGAATAGATATTTTTCGTTTTTTGCTCACACGAGCCCATATCCTTGTTTTTCCGTCAATCTCTAATTTTGATCTTCCTCCCCAATCTGAAATTATAGTGCTGGTATATAGAGTGATTCCACTCTGGTCTGGTTCCGAACTGTAATAAATACCGGGACTTCGTAATATTTGATTGACCACGATTCTGGAAATTCCATTTACTACAAAGGTTCCTTGAGAGTTCATTAAGGGAAGATTTCCAATAAGTACAGTTTGTTTCTGTATCTTTCTACTATTCCTCTGAATCAATCTTGCTGGTACATATAATTCAGAGGAATATGTAAGGGACTGATATACAGCATTTCTCTCTTTGATCAGGGGTTCTGCTAATTCATATTTATTTCCAAATAGTTGAGATTCAATTTCTTGATCTGTATCCTCAATTTTCGGAAAATTCTGAAGTTCCTCGATTAAGCCTTGATCAATGAAACGACAGAATCCTTCGAATTGTATTTTCCCAAATTCAGGGATTGTAGACGTTCCCTTATTTTCATCTAATAGCATTGGAAGTTTCCCGTCCATAAAAAGAACCTATTTCGTTATTCCTTATTGATCCATAAGAATCAATCCGACGAAAATGTATATCTCGTTCGCTATATCCCGTGAAATTCTACCTATATCCAGATATACGTATAATTGAATAGAGGAAAGGTCCTTTGATACTCCCATTTACTTGAAACGGAGATATGAACAAATGGATCAAACCATTGAACAAGATTGATTTGAACACTTATCAAATGTTATAATGAGATTGAATGACGAAGAAAGGATCTGATACATTTCCTTGGTGGTTGACTTTAGCACCTGTTCAATGTTATAATGAGATTGAATGAGAAATAGTATTTGATCTTTCTATTACATTTCCATAATGGTTCGGCGACATAGCCAAGTGGTAAGGCAGAGGACTGCAAATCCTTTATCCCCAGTTCAAATCCGGGTGTCGCCTGGTTAGGTGGAGAGAGCGAAAGAGAAGGAAGAGTTTGGATTTCCATTATATCACCTCTGGAGACAACTTAAGCTGCTCCATATTACCAATGTGGCCCATCGCCTTTTGATCCTGTCATAAATAGACGAACCTGTGGGAATAAGGGAAGTTTATAGAAACTTGTTCCGAAGAACAAGTGAATCTATGGATCTCTCAGAGAGACTCGTCAACAACGTTTGGAATGGAAAGGATCTAATTTCGACTTTGCGTTATTGTGATTAGTTCCCTTATCATCAGTGATCGATAATGGAATAATTTTTTTGTAAATAGAGAACACAATTCGTATGGATATAGTCAGTATCGCTTGGGCTGCTCTAATGGTAGTTTTTACATTCTCTCTTTCACTCGTGGTATGGGGAAGAAGTGGACTCTAAGAATCTAATGCAATTCTCAATCAATCGTTTTGTTCCAAATCATTCAATAATGAAAATATCTTCGATTTCGTAAGGACCTAGGAATATTGAGTTCTTCCTATCCCGAAAATTGAATATTCGTTCTATAGAACGATTTTTTCTTCTTTTATAGAACTCTTTTCCCTTTCTTTCCGCAAGGGATATGCATAATAGAATCAATTTCTTACCCTTTTCCTATGAGAAATTGGATTCTTCCTCAATCTCAAGTTTTGATGAACTAGTTCTTCTCTCAAATGAACCGAGAATCTCGTTCTCTCCAATCAATTTCTTTTCGAAATGAAAAGATCGATTGGGTTGATTTCGGATGCGCCTGTCCTATCCTCTTTTTGTGATATATCCAGGATCTTTATACTTAGGCTCATGTCAGACTCGGTCGGTTCTACCTATCCATGTTCTACAGAGAGGGCAGAAATCAAAACCAAAAACGTATGAATTAGTCTACATTTTCCTCAGATAATTTCAAATTGATCTAATTTGATACAGATCTGTTCTCGGATAAATATGGAGCATATTGAGCTATCTTAACCATAGATTCCTTTTCCATATGAATGATTTTTATCATGCCATTTCAAGTTCCATATCCACTATGCCCGCCCCATAGAAGTATATTAAACTTCGATCCAAAACGATATTTTTAAAGTACGTTCAGAATCAAATCTCTGCCCTGTATCTATTAGGTCTCTATTTTTAAAGGGCATATAGAAGTCTACCTATTGCGATTAGCCCTGTCTCTGCTACGGCACCAGGTCTTAATCCTATATATATATATATATATATTAGAGGGTATAGAATGTAGTATTTCTATCTAAAATAGAGAATTTTTCCCATAGGGACAAATGCTATTCAGATATATCCATAGATATAGATATATATGCAATGCGGAATAGGTAGTACGAAAGAAAGGGCTATATAACCCTTTCTTTCGTACTACCTATTCTCAGAATCAATTTATACCCCGTGATATAATTGATAAATACAACTTATCGCCTATTACTTATCATCTATTTAAGATTAAGGATTTGGATCCTTTCAATTTATCTAGTCATGAGTAAAAACTCAAATTCGGTATGAATCAATTGCTTTCACTGACTGTTTTTACGTAAATGATAAGTAGAAAAGCAGTAGGAACTGAAATGAACAGTACAATAGCGATAAATGCGAGAATATTTACTTCCGTGATCTTATCATTTTCACTTCGTTCTACAATAACTCGAGATTTGATCTCATAAAGATGATGAATCCCTTTTAAGGATCCATAAATGTGATTGATTGAATCCCTGGAGTATGAGATTGGACGAATAGAATCAATTTGAATAGCAAAATCTGATGGATCTAATGAATTACTCAATGGAAATGAGTATAACATAATATGATCCTTTATTCATACCGGATCCAGTAATTTGATTCCCAATCGATCATATTTGTCCCACTCAACTCATATAGTCACATTTATCGCCTTACTTATGCAATAAGATTTTGCCACTAATACAGATTCTATTGGACATAGGCCTAAGCGTTACAGATATGGTAGGGATATGAGGGAAGAATCACCCTGAACGGGTGAAGTTAATGATAATCCAAATTGCTATTCGGAAGACAGAAAAGTAGGATAAAGACCGATTCGATGAATAGTATTAAGAATCTCATATTCTGATCAATTTCCTATTTTGATAGGACCAATTGGGTAGGGAAAACCCTACATCATTGGAGAGAGTACATCTTTATCAGTACCCCGTATGTCCCAATATGAGATGTATATATGGAGAATCGATCCTACGGATCGAGGAAATGAACAAGGATGGATCGGACAGTTCTCCCGATTCGAGTAGGAGAGATACCCAAAATTGCACTAATTCCCCATGACAAAGAAATGATAGTTCAAATTTTCTCCGGGGGGATAACCCATGACCCAGGAACTATAAAAACTATTTTGAATAGGAAGTCCAAGGATCATTCAATTCTTACATGAGAATTCTTAAAAATTGCAGTGTTCAAGGATCTATGATATGGCTGGTCATGAGAAAAAGATACTAGCGAGTGTGGAATAATAACAATATTAGACATGTCTTTTAGAATGAACAGGAAAGAGATGGAGGGGTGTATACTGGGTATCATCAGGAATGATCTAGAGGGACCGACCTCCACGAGATTATTACTTGGGAAGACTACCTCTGTGTTCCTCTCAGATCTCTCTATACTCCCACGAATATCTGTTCAGAGAATGAAATATTTCATGAGGTAAATAGGTGTTTGTGTTGTCACAAATCACCATGAGAATGAAATGTTCTTACCAAAATGGTTACAGAATTAGAGAATCCATTCTGGATTTGATGGATATCTATCCACATCTATATCTACATAGATGTCTATAGACATGGATGAATATGGGTTTTTTCTACCGCAAAATGCGTTTACCCCCATTCTTTTTTTTTTTTATTCTTCTTCAGATGATTTAGAAGAGGAATTGATCAACTTATTGGATCGGGACTGACGGGACTCGAACCCGCAACTTCCGTCTTGACAGGACGGTACTCTGACCAATTGAACTACAATCCCAATAGGTGCACAGTACAGTACATTTACTATCAGATTCTTAATACAGATTAGATTAGTGCCAGATCAATGAAAGATCTGATCTTTCTCTTTCTCTTCCTTCTATTATCCCTTTTCCTTTCATTTAAAAAATACCCATTCGTTCTGTTCCATATCCATATAGATATATACACATATCTATATAACACATATCTATATAAAGATATAGACAGATCGGGGATTCAATAACCAGTTACCTTTCCATCAATATCGAAGATTGACATGAATATTTCATATCGATGATGGGTTGGTAAAGTTGGCATTGGGTCGAGCTGGATTTGAACCAGCGTAGGCATATTGCCAACGAATTTACAGTCCGTCCTCATTAACCACTCGGGCATCGACCCAGGAACAATGAATTGAAAGTGTTTGGAATACCAAATAAGTATTCCTGGAGAAAGATTCCCATAGTACCCCTAGGGGAAGTCGAATCCCCGCTGCCTCCTTGAAAGAGAGATGTCCTGGGCCACTAGACGATAGGGGCCTGCCTATCGTCATAATAGGCAAATTTATGTGAAATTGTCAATAGTATGGCCCGAAGAATTTTTTCTATGCCAGTGGTTTTATATCATTATTGTATTGCTCGTTCGTGAACTCCCACATGTATTACGAAATAGATAATTATCACGAAATAGAGAATCTACCCGGTAAGGTTTTATAGATACCAACAGGAAATGGTCACAACCCCATTTGAGAATTCGATTTTCAAATTTGATTACTTCTTCGTGTTTGCGCAAGGCCACCTATACATTCCGTTGAACAACGATAGGTAATATTTAGGAGATGTTCCTTCTACCAATATTGCGTTCTTCATATAAGATAAGGACCCCCCGACTAATTTGCGGAATCGAAGAATATTCATATTGGTTCTGAGAAAAAAAAAAAAGTAAGTGAATCTGACCCATTAAGTTAGGGATGTATCAGCTACTCTGATACCGAGATTTGATGGAGATTATGAAAGTGGATCTTTTCGTTGAATTATCCAAAATTGATCGATATTATCGATCGAACTCGCTTATTCAGCTATCGAATGTTTCGTCGAATTAATCGTTATTATCTTCTCTCCCCGGAAAGGGATGAATATGGGAGTGTATTCTGAATCACAGACAAAATGGAATTCCCTTTCTCTTTAACTCTAGGAATAGGTTGATCCATATGTATATAATAGAATCTATATACGAATGTTGAATTCTATCTCGATATATCAAACATTCCCATATTAACGATTTCCCTTTGCTTATTCCACCAATGAGAAATAGATCGAAATTAAGATATAGAGAGAAGAGAAAAAAAAAAAAAAAAAAAAGAAAGGAACTTTGAACTTTTCTATTACAATGGTAAAATAGATAAGTATCCTTTTTCTCTTCGAAGAGAAGGAAAAGGACAAATCTTAGGAATTATTTCCTTTCGTTCTATGGGTTAGAAAAGCATTTACTCCTTCTTGTTCTTGTAAATTCATTCGTATCGGACGAAGATATAGCAATAAGAATATACATAAAGATTGATGGGATCGATAGAAATACTCTTATTGATTTTTCCATAAGATCTTGGAGAGGGTTAAAGAATGAATAATAAATTCAATATTTCAAATATTGAATGGAATAGAGATTGAGAATAGAATCTGATAAAGAACTGAGGGGAAAAGAAAAGCTCACCTGCCTCCGTTATTTCATTGATGTTACTTGATTATTCGAAGATCAGATAGGAACTTAATATGAAAAACTTGGAATCGAGCTATCATGCATTTACCTATATTGGATTGGTTTGGTTCAATGAAAGTGAAATATGTGTGCCAACAAGAAATCTTCGGAACCGAATCTTTTGGGAGGGATGATGGATAATCTGTTGTCCGTAGATGATCAAACCATCGTATACCTTTTGATGATATAGGGTGCTCGGAAATGGTCGAAATAGTTCAATAGGAGGATCACTATGACTGTAGCTCTTGGAAAGTCTTCCAAAGAAGAAAAAAATTTATTTGATATTGCGGATGACTGGCTACGTAGGGACCGTTTCGTTTTTGTGGGTTGGTCTGGTCTATTGCTCTTTCCTTGTGCCTATTTTGCCCTAGGTGGATGGTTCACGGGTACAACCTTTGTAACTTCATGGTATACTCATGGATTGGCCAGTTCTTATTTGGAGGGCTGTAATTTTTTGACCGCCGCAGTTTCTACTCCTGCTAATAGTTTAGCACATTCCCTGCTGCTATTATGGGGTCCTGAAGCACAAGGAGATTTTACTCGTTGGTGTCAATTAGGTGGTCTATGGACTTTCGTTGCTTTTCATGGTGGTTTTGGTCTAATAGGCTTCATGCTACGCCAATTCGAACTTGCTCGATCTGTACAATTGCGACCTTATAATGCAATTGCATTCTCTGCTCCAATTGCTGTTTTTGTTTCCGTATTCCTGATCTATCCATTGGGCCAGTCTGGTTGGTTTTTTGCACCTAGTTTTGGCGTAGCAGCTATCTTTCGATTTATCCTCTTCTTTCAAGGGTTTCATAATTGGACCTTGAACCCATTTCATATGATGGGAGTTGCCGGAGTATTGGGTGCTGCTCTTCTATGTGCTATTCATGGTGCTACTGTGGAAAATACTTTATTTGAAGATGGTGATGGTGCAAATACGTTCCGTGCTTTTAACCCAACTCAAGCTGAAGAGACCTATTCCATGGTCACCGCTAACCGCTTCTGGTCTCAAATCTTTGGAGTTGCTTTTTCCAATAAACGTTGGTTACATTTCTTTATGTTATTTGTGCCAGTGACCGGTTTATGGATGAGTGCCATTGGAGTAGTTGGTCTAGCTCTAAACTTACGTGCCTATGACTTTGTTTCCCAGGAGATCCGTGCAGCAGAAGATCCTGAATTTGAGACTTTCTATACAAAAAATATCCTCTTAAACGAAGGTATTCGTGCTTGGATGGCGGCTCAGGATCAGCCTCATGAAAACCTTATATTCCCTGAGGAGGTTCTACCCCGTGGAAACGCTCTTTAATGGAACTCTAGCTTTAGCTGGTCGTGACCAAGAAACCACCGGTTTCGCTTGGTGGGCCGGTAATGCTCGACTTATCAATTTGTCTGGTAAATTACTTGGGGCCCACGTAGCCCATGCCGGATTAATTGTATTCTGGGCTGGAGCAATGAACTTATTTGAAGTGGCTCATTTCGTACCGGAAAAGCCTATGTATGAACAAGGATTGATTTTACTTCCCCATCTAGCTACTCTAGGATGGGGAGTAGGTCCTGGTGGGGAAGTCGTGGACACTTTTCCATATTTTGTATCTGGGGTACTTCACTTGATTTCCTCTGCAGTTCTAGGTTTCGGTGGTATTTACCATGCACTTATAGGACCCGAAACTCTCGAGGAATCCCTTCCATTTTTTGGTTATGTATGGAAAGATAGAAGCAAAATGACCACAATTTTAGGTATTCACCTAATCTTGCTAGGTGTTGGTGCTTTTCTTCTAGTGCTCAAGGCTTTGTATTTTGGAGGTGTATATGATACCTGGGCTCCTGGTGGTGGGGATGTAAGAAAAATTACGAACCTGACTCTTAGCCCAAGTGTTATATTTGGTTATTTACTCGAGTCCCCCTTTGGGGGAGAGGGATGGATTGTTAGTGTGGACAATCTAGAAGATATAATTGGGGGACATGTATGGTTAGGTTCTATTTGTATCTTCGGGGGTATCTGGCATATCTTAACCAAACCTTTTGCATGGGCCCGTCGTGCGTTTGTATGGTCTGGAGAAGCTTACTTGTCTTATAGCTTAGGGGCTCTCTCTGTCTTTGGTTTCATTGCTTGTTGTTTTGTTTGGTTCAACAATACAGCTTATCCCAGTGAATTCTATGGGCCTACCGGCCCAGAAGCCTCTCAAGCTCAAGCGTTCACTTTTCTAGTTAGAGACCAACGTCTTGGAGCTAATGTGGGGTCCGCCCAGGGACCTACCGGTTTAGGTAAATACCTTATGCGTTCTCCTACCGGAGAGATTATCTTCGGAGGAGAAACAATGCGCTTTTGGGATCTTCGTGCTCCCTGGTTGGAACCTCTAAGGGGTCCTAATGGTTTGGACCTGAGTAGGCTGAAAAAAGACATACAGCCTTGGCAAGAACGACGTTCGGCGGAATATATGACTCATGCTCCTTTGGGTTCTTTGAATTCCGTGGGTGGTGTAGCTACCGAGATTAATGCGGTAAATTATGTATCTCCCCGAAGTTGGTTGGCTACCTCTCATTTTGTTTTAGGATTTTTCTTTTTCGTGGGCCATTTGTGGCATGCGGGAAGGGCTCGTGCAGCTGCAGCAGGATTCGAGAAAGGAATTGATCGTGATTTCGAACCTGTCCTTTCCATGAACCCTCTTAACTAGAACAAGAGATCAAATTGATGAAAGAGAGAGATCGATTCAATTTCATTGCATCTCCCAATCGGTATAGGGGTATCATTAAATACTCCCCTTCCAACTTGACCTTGTAGCTCGGCTATATTCAGCCGAGCTATTCTCTTTTTGGTATGGGCCAGGCCGATAAGTTGAATTGTTCAACAAACAAAAGGAGAGAGAGGGATTCGAACCCTCGATAGTTTTTTGTAACCATACCGGTTTTCAAGACCGGAGCCATGAACCACTCGGCCATCTCTCCCGGGGATAATTTTTATTTTACTCCCCCAGGGAATATCTGCCTATATGGTTTATACCATGACCGTATATGCATAGATTGATGCATGTATATGACATATACCTATACCTATATATGACATAGGATTCTTTATCATGATCATCTGGAAAAAGAATTTCCCTCCTCCTTCACGCCCGAATAAGAATTCGATGGCCATGGTGCATTTGGGGAAAATTTCGCCGGATGGGGATCGGATGGTATAGTCCATTTCACCCGTCGGAAGCTTGTGGGGTCACAAACATGACTATTGCTTTCCAATTGGCCGTGTTTGCATTAATTGCTATTTCATTCCTTCTAGTGATTGGTGTACCTGTCGTACTTGCCTCTCCTGATGGTTGGTCAAGTAACAAAAATGTTATATTTTCGGGTGCATCATTATGGATTGGATTAGTCTTTTTGGTAGGTATCCTTAATTCTTTCATATCTTAAATTGGAAATGTTTCGGGTTAGAATTTCCTCCCCACTCAGATGGCATTCTAGTTCTGAAGGGCATTTGGTATAAGTTCCAAGAAACAAAATAAAAGTGTTCGAGGGAGGGGTTCTTTCGCTATAATGTAACATTATTACATAAATGGTATCTAAACATATACAAATGAGATATCTATCTATATCTATAGATATGTTCATATCTATAGATAGATAGATATATCTATATAGAAACATATATGTTATATATATGTGTATATCGGAATGACTAAGAGCGGGTATGGTTGAGTGGTAAAATTTCTCCTTGCCAAGGAGAAGATGCGGGTTCGATTCCCGCTACCCGCCCATTCAAAGTAATGGAATAGGATAATTAATAACTCGTGTAGTGTTCATATATTTATCCTACTTCTCATTCCATTCTTAAATGAGAGGATAATCTTTTCCAGACTGTAAATATTCTTTCTGTTCTGGCGGAGACGGGATTTGAACCCGTGACCTCAAGGTTATGAGCCTTGCGAGCTACCAAACTGCTCTACCCCGCACTATCCTTTGATAGGATAATCGAAAATTGACATACCAAACAAGCATTGGACATGCCATCCCCCTATAAGGATAGGGGGACTTTTATTTCTATTCTCACTTTCTATTCTCATAAGAATATTCAAGAGAATATTTTCTCTTCCTACCAACTCGATTTTTTCATCCCGGGCAACAAACATGCGTGGGTCATCTCACGAAGTACATGTCCGGATAGACCGAAGTCCCGATAGTTGGCTCTGGATCTCCCAGTCAGAAAACAACGTCGATGAAGACGTGTAGGTGTACTATTACGTGGTGAGGATTGCAATTTTCTATGAATTTCCCATTTGTCATCTAATGATGAAACTTTGCTTATCTCTCTTTCCAAAGATTGACGAATCGAATGATATTTCTGTTCCAATACTTGTCTCTTTTTCTCTCTTTGAATGAGACTTTTTCTTGCCATAAAGGT